AAAAATTTCCACGGGTTCGTAAAAAATCGAATCGTTTAAACCATGATCATGAGCAAACGCATAAATATACTCCTGAAAAAGAAACGGATATAGGAAGTGTTGTTGCCGAGATCTATCTTTTTCTAAATATCCTTGTAATTCTTCCATTTACATTTCTACTTGAGCCAGAGGCAGGAGGTTTTTCTTGGTTTATCAAATGATACATACATAGTGCAATATGGTCAGAACAGGGTATTATGTATTGTATTATGTATATAGTATAGTAAGAAAAAAATATATACCCCGGAAAAGAAAGAGGGAGTCCAATCAACAGATCTTTTTACCTTCCTTTTCTATCCAATTGGTTTATGTTCGTTATAATTACAACAGGAGAAAAAATCCTTTATTTTTGCAACCCAATCGCTCTTTTGACTTTGGAATAAATTCTCTTTATCAATATACTCTTTCTTCTACACATCCGTCTACAATCCATAATAAAGAATAATTAGGATTCTGAAAAAAAAAAAAAGAAAAAATCAATGGTTCACTCACAGGAGAACCCACTCTTTCCCGCATTAGGCACTAATTCATTTTTAACATCTAATTAGATCGGGTAATCATTCCAATTAAGAACATAAGCTCGTTGCTTTTTATTTTACCAGAATTGGAGCCATAGAGCTCTATCCATTTATTCACTAGACCCAACTAACTGTAAATGTGAATTTCTTTTGTCCCCTTCCAAAAATCAAAACAATCCTTTGGAACTGTAATGATTCGGTAAGGATAAACTCAAAGTTCTACTTTAACTTTGACTTTCATTTCAAATTAAATAAATTAATAAAATAGAAAATCTAATAAAATAATAAATTGATTTTATTACGACATGCTGTTTTTTCCATTCATTACCCTTGAGGATCAGTCGTGGTCTTATAGACTATACCAATAGTCTGGACGAATTCGTTGCTTCATCCAAATGTGTAAAAGATCATAGTCGCACTTAAAAGCCGAGTACTCTACCGTTGAGTTAGCAACCCGGATAAATAGGATATGTAGATATGATCGAAATATAAAAATCAATTGAGTTGCACTGCACGACCCTATCAAAACATTGAACTAGCAACACATCGAAAAGAAGGATTTTCTGATCAATTAGAAACACAAAATACCAAAATTAGCAGATTGGATTAAAAATATTCCTAATCGAAATGTAAAAATTATGACAGACCACCCATTTTTTATCAAATTCTTTTTTGATTTTCCCTAAGAAAATACATCTTGTATGAGAGTAAATGCAGCAAGGCAAACCCATCATTTGAGTGAAGGAAACAAAAAACCCAATATGGGGTGGGGATAAACAGCCCTATTTATCTACGATCGAATTATATTTGTTCGATACACCATTGTCAATATAAAAGCAATGTTGAGAAAGTAAATCAAGTAAATAAAATAAAGACTTGTGTTGGATTGGCACAACATAAATAAGAAATTGGAATGGGAAAAATTAAGGAAAAGGTAAATAAAAAATCCCCGGTTTATTCAATCAATAAAAGTACGATAAGCAAGCTTAACCCCTTGTTTGTTGTTAAATTCAATTCCCCCACCAAAATATGAATAAAGCAAGAAAAAGGAAAATGGTGTGTAAATAGAAATAATTACACAAGGATAGATACTAGTTACCCTTCCCTACTTTATTTTATTTATTTAATAATTTTTTCCTTTAATTAACTCAAAGTTCTTTCTTTAAAGAATTCTGCCTTCTTTAAAATATCATAAACAGTTCCTGTAGGTTGAGCACCTTTTTCAAGGAAATATAGAATAGCAGGAACATTTAAATAAGTTTGATTCTTTATCGGATCGTAAAAACCTACTTTTCGAAGATCTCTTCCTTCTCTTCGGAATCGAACATCAATTGCAACGATTCGATAGATGGCTCATTGGGATAGATGTAAATAAACAATGCCCCCCCTAGAAACGTATAGGAGGTTTTTTCCTCATACGGCTCGAGAAAAATGATTCCAATTTCTGTATATAATAGCAAGTGGATCCATAAAATAATGAATTTTACTATAATTTGAATTGAGTACTTTTTTCTTCTTACTTACAGAAAAAGGAAGAAATCTCATTCATACTCATAACTCAAGTTGGGTAATTCTGACAAGAAAATCCTTAGACATTTATTGAGCCGTCTCTAAACTCTTTTGTTTGTCTCATTTCGAATCTATTTTTATTCCTCAGTCTGATCCAATTGTTGAGACAATTGAAAATAGTGTTTCCTTGTTTCGGAATCCTTTATCCTTGCTTTGTGAAATCATTGGGTTTAGACATTACCTCGGGGATCCTTATTCCTTTCAAAATGGCAGCAACATACCTTTTTTTGTTATTTCTTTCTATATAAATAGAATACGAATGATTGATTCCCTTGTGATACACTTTTCATCGAAATAGTTTTACCAATTTCTAAAAATTTGACTTTTCAAACTTGTTCTGAATTTGAACCTTTCGATTTAGAATTTATATATAGTGAGGATATACTTACAGAGTTGGTCTAACTTATTGATTTTCACTAACCCTAGATTCTTTCCCTTGAAAAATGAATCAATCCTTTCTTCTCGAGCTTCATCATGTACTATTTACTTATAACCCAACACAAATTAGGTTCCGGGCAGAACAGAACAAACTATGTCGAGCCAAGAGCATCTTCATTACTATAGAAGATGGCGGATGTAAAAATCCACAGCCGACCATGTCCTTCAAGTCGCACGTTGCTTTCTACCACATCGTTTCAAACGAAGTTTTACCATAACATTCCTCTAATTGAAATTTCAAAGCGGTATGGAATTGATTCAATATAAAATCATGAATAGTCATTGGTTCAACCGGTATATAATATTTCTATCTACGGATAAATAAGTATTTATCCGGATAAGGGGCAGCAAGGATCAAATTTATTTAATTTAACCCCATATTCTATCATATGAATTGAATGAAAATAAAGATATTCAATTTTACCCACATTTGACACTTGATTCCGTTTGTGAGAAACCAAACGAATTCTCAGATATGATTCTTAGAACCATTCTGAAAATTAATAAGAAAAGATTTTTCCCTTTAACAAATTTTTGTTTCATGTAGAATGCAGTGTGATCCCATCTTTCGTTTCATGAAAAACGATCTGGGACGGAAGGATTCGAACCTCCGAATAACGGGACCAAAACCCGCTGCCTTACCGCTTGGCCACGCCCCATTTTGATTTCTATTCGATATTAATCAATACTAATATTGGTATTGGTTATTCGTCAATCCCAACCCAAATACACAAAAACATATGGGATATTTTGTTGCTAGGATTCAAGACATGTAGATATAGAATCAAAAAAATTCATTGATCATTACATAGAATTCAATTAAGATATTGTATGAAAGTTGAATTCCTTATATTCTCATTTTAGAATGATAATGGGGGGAGGGATTTTTTATTTGGGAAAGTCCAAACCGAAGAAAAAGAAGGATTTCTTGATCTGCCTTTTTCATTTTTCCCTTATAAAAATAACTCAAAATTATCTAATCCACAAGAACGAAATGCTTGTTATGCTTAATATCTTTAGTTTAATCGGTATCTGTCTTAATTCTGTCCTTTATTCGAGTAGTTTTTTCTTCGCCAAATTGCCCGAAGCTTATGCCATTTTCAATCCAATCGTAGATGTTATGCCTGTCATACCTGTACTCTTTTTTCTCTTAGCCTTTGTTTGGCAAGCCGCTGTAAGTTTTCGATGAAATCTTTAATACTCTGCTAAATTGATGATGTATTTGATAAAAAAATTCTAAAAATTGATAAGATCAGATAAGTCTTACATTACGAACCCTCGATTCAAAAATAGAAATTCTTGTATATTGAATGAATAACCGCAGCGATGAATTTGGATCAGCCTTTTCCCCGTTCTGACCTTCCGGTGAGTATGGACTATTAGGTACTCCATAATACCTAATTATTGATATGACAAGAAATCTCGGGTAACGAATGAATCAAAATCTTATTACAAATAAATTCGTTTTATTTTTCATTTTTGGGGGTGTCAAAACAAAAAAATGGTATATGTGGTAAAAAATAGGCAATCTATTCCCCTTTTTCAAAAAAAAAATGATCTTGGAGATTGTGTAATGCTTACTCTCAAACTCTTTGTTTACACAGTAGTGATATTCTTTGTTTCCCTTTTTATCTTTGGATTCTTATCTAATGATCCAGGACGCAATCCTGGACGTGAGGAATAAAAAATTTATAGTTTTTTTTGCTTTTTTATAAATTAATTCTTAATAATCTTATTTGTTTCATAGGATGAGAATCTTTTCGAATTCGAAAATACCAAGTGATCAGAGAAAGCGGAAAGAGAGGGATTCGAACCCTCGGTACAAATAATTTGTACAACGGATTAGCAATCCGCCGCTTTAGTCCACTCAGCCATCTCTCCTAATTCAAAATTAAAAATTTGTTATGTGATGTAACACGTGAAATAAAGATTGATAAAAATCCACCTTCTTCTCTTTATTTTCTTTTTTCATTTGATTTTTTTTTATTTAATCTTATTTAACTTTATTATTATTATTTATTTTATTATATTATTCTATTTTAATAAAAAAAAATATTATTATATTATTAAAATAGAAATTTGAAATATTCTAAAATATTCTAATAAATAATAGAAATTTTTTAAATAGCTATTAAAATTTAAACTTAAACAAAGTATTTAATATTTAGATAAAATAATTTAAATAAAATAAAAGTAAAGGTATATATTTATACTAAGAGGTATATATTTATTATAGTATAAATATATTATGTATAATAAAATATGTAAAAATAATAAATATAAGAAAAATAAGAAAAAGATAGAAAAAAGCAATTGATCAGGAATTCAATATAGATAATGACTCAAAACGGATCTCCTCAATAGAAAGAATATCTTAGTTCTTTGATTTTATACGAAGGGTTTATTCTCCCGGCCTGATCTGCTTAAGTACTGGCC